AAAATTTTTAACGCCTCTAATTCAAAACCGAACGTGAAACTTTTGTTTCATTCGGCTCCTTTACGGAATAAATTAAGAGATGGAAGACATCAACAAAAAAAATGGACCCATACCATCTATGTCAGCCTTTCTGTATGAATACATTTAAAACACCTTGCTTTTTAGATGATCCCTATAGAAGAGGAGTATTCTAACAATCTTTTGTTTTTTCTAGTTACTTCGTTCTCTATTTCTATTTAAGAGAATCTTTAGGAAAAGAATAAAATTTCCATCGAGCTAAAAAAATGTTGATGTCTCTAGTAAACTAAAGTAATCGTTTAATAGCTATTTTGCTTCAATCTCTCCTATCCAAAACAAATAAAAAAATGGAAGATTTAGTTACGATTAGAAATCAACTTTCTATATCTTTCTCCATGGATCCTTTACTCATACTCAAAAAATTGGGATTATTGATCCAATTCCAAAAAGTTATGTTTCATAATTTGTAAATTAAATTTGTCAATTTAGAATTGATTTTTTTGGATACAAATTACGATAATGTATATTAAATATTCCTCCGAATCATTTGTTGAGAGGAATAAAGGAGTAAACTAAACTCCTTTAAGCAAGAAATAAAGTTTTTGCTCGGGATCCCTTAACTATTACGGGATCTATAGAACGAATCGCACTTTTACCACTAAACTATACCCGCTACAATGCAATTATTGCATATAAATGCACCTTTTGTCGAACAAGGGAATCAGTCATAATGAAGAACTAGGCTCATAAGCGTAATTAATTAAAAATAAGATAAAATAATTAGTAATAAAAATGAATTAAGAATACTATAAATAGGAGGAAATAATTAGAATGTTGACATGTTTTGTAAGGGGACCTCCAAATGAAATTAAGAAAAGAGAGCTAATTTCATTTTTTTGTTTTTGCAGAAGCTGAAGATGTTTTGTTTTGACAGATACATCTACATCTCGACAAAACTACTTAATCCATAACAAAAAATTGATTGTGTAAGAATCCACAGTTTCTTTTTTTAGATACTTTACTAGAAAAACGAAGGAGTAATAAAAAAAATGACATTTTGATCTTAGGAATTTAAAAGTCTTTTTTTATTTATGTTTGATCATGTTTAAATAACAAGTATTTTTTTTTTTTTCAAATGAAATACATTCAACTAAATCTTTGTTTTCAAAGATTCGTGGTAACAAAAAGAGCCCAGCTAAGTATTGGCATGGACAGGCTCTGGTTGTATAAAAAGAAACTAAAAAAATGGAATAAATTATATTATTATTTTATTTTATATTTTTTATTTATATTTGTTTTTCCATTCTTTATTATATAATAAAGAATGGAAAAACAAATATAAATAAAAAAGAGATAAAAGATATAAAGAGCTCTTCAAAAAAGACCAACCTTTTATTTTTTTTTTTTATGCAATGTAACAGAAACTTACTTCGTAATTCTTTTTTTTTAGTTGGGGAGAGATGGCTGAGTGGACTAAAGCGGCGGATTGCTAATCCGTTGTACGAATTTTTGTACCGAGGGTTCGAATCCCTCTCTTTCCGCGTTACTTACCACAATGTTTCATTTCAAATAACACAAATAACCGTGGACATCATTATTCCAACAAAGTTGGATATGGATTTATTCTCTATTCCTAATTTTTTTATGTAATACTAAAAAGACTGGAAAAAGTAGGCAAGGAATAAAACGTTTCCTATGTCTATCATACATGAATGGAAAAAATCCTCGGATCAAAATTCTTGTTATTTTAGGTTTAAGCCTGACGAGAATAATATTCTACAACCAGCAATTCATTTATTTTCAAACCAACCCATTTATTATCTATTATTTGATTGACTAATCCTTTATATTGGAATGGATGAAGAGTCAAATGGGCTGGCAACTCGTCACGAGGGGCTGAATCAAGATCATTTTGAATCAAAGCTCTAGATTTTGGTTCATCCTTCGTTGTAATGATATCTTGGGGTTTACAGCGATAACTTGGTATATTAACCATACGACCATTAACTAAAACATGTCTATGGTTAACTAATTGGCGGGCTTGAGGAATAGTTGAAACCATACCCAATCGAAAAAGTATGTTGTCCAAACGCATTTCAAGTAATTGTAGTAACACCTCACCTGTTGACCCCTTCGCTTTTCCGGCGATACGAACGTATTTAAGCAATTGTTGTTCTGTAAGACCATAATGAAAACGCAATTTTTGTTTTTCTTCTAAACGAATACGATATTGAGATTTTTTACTGGAGCGCGATTGGTTTCTAAGTTCGCTTCCGACTATAGCTGCGGGCCTTTTACTAGTTAGTCCTGGTAAAACTCCCAGACGGCGTATTTGTTTGAAACGAGGCCCTCTGTAACGTGACATAAAAACTCCTTTTGGAAATTTTAAATTTCAAAAATAGAAATTAAAACTAAACTAAATGACAAATATGATAAATCAAGGAAAATCTACTAAAATATTGTACTACAAAGAAGAATTAGATGAATACTATTAATATACGAACCCTATTGTATATAGAAAATAAAAACGCGGAGGCGGTTCTTTTCGTGATTTGTTCTACAGAGATCCAACTCCCCCAATTTTTTTTTATTCCTAAAAAAAAAATTATATAAAAAATCAAAACAAATAGAGAAAAGCCGGCTATCGGAATCGAACCGATGACCATCGCATTACAAATGCGATGCTCTAACCTCTGAGCTAAGCGGGCTCACAAAGCCAAAATTCCGCGTACATAGGAATTTTTTAAGCTAAGCTACTAACGGGATCTTAGTTAGTTACTGTATTTTATATTTATATTAGAGTATCTTCTATTTATATAATATTATTTATATTATTTCATTTCGAATTTTTTTATAATATTCGAATTAGAAAAAAAACGTTCGAATTTCTTAGAATTTCGAATAATGAAGAATTGGATTACAGTAAACAGTAATTTATATTACACTATTCTTATACATTAAGATGAAATATGTATAATACATCGATTTCTATTCTAAATTAATAAATGGATTAAAAAAAAAAAAGAATCGACCGTTCGAGTATTCCAAATTGCATGAAAAAATAATAGGGCAGGGACATATAAAAAGGATAGATATGTGGTATATTTCTAGGTATATTGAATTGCGAATACAGAAATAATAGAATCATTTTAGTTAGATTCTACCAAATATGAATATCCAATATCGATGAACGAGAATAAATAAAATCGGAGGAAACATCTTTCAATATAGGAATCAGTATCGAATCCATTCAACAGTTCTGGAATAATTCTCATAATTTAACTGAAAAAAATCCTAGTGAGAATGAGATCACAATCTAAAAAGAGGGGGGATATGGCGAAATTGGTAGACGCTACGGACTTAATTGGATTGAGCCTTGGTATGGAAACTTACCAAGTGATAACTTTCAAATTCAGAGAAACCCTGGAATTGACAATGGGCAATCCTGAGCCAAATCCCGTTTTTTCGAAAAAACAAAGAAAAGTTCAGAAAGCGAAAATAAAAAGGATAGGTGCAGAGACTCAATGGAAGCTGTTCTAACAAACGGAGTTGACGACATTTACTTTCGCGTTGGGTTAGGAAAGGAATCCTTTCATCGAAATTTTGTAAAGGATCAAGAATAAACGTATATACATATATACGTATATTTACTGAAATATTATTTCAATTGATTAATAAAGACTGAAAATCTCTATTTATTGAAGGAGTAATTGAATATTGATTGCTCAAATCATTCATTCCATGATAATCTGATAGATCTTTTTAAGAGCTGATTAATCAGACCAGAATAAAGATAGAGTCCCATTCTACATGTCAATACCGACAACAATGAAATTTAGAGTAAGAGGAAAATCCGTCGACTTTATAAATCGTGAGGGTTCAAGTCCCTCTATCCCCAAAAGTCCGGGTTCACTCTCTAATTTTTTCTCCTAAATTATCTTTTTTTTTATTCGTTATGTGTCTTATTCATTCAGTCCATTCTTTTACAAATGGATCTGAGTGGAATTTTTCTTTTTTTTATCACAATCACAACACAAGTCTTTGAATATGTTTATAATATATATATTAAACATACAATTTTTTTTGATATTATATGATAAACAAACCTACAAACGAACATCTTATCCTTGAGCAATGAGCAAGCAAGTCTCATATTAATGATTAACAATACATAATGATTAGTACTACTGAAAAAAAAAGAAAATTAAAAAATACAAAAGTATTTTTTATTTAGTTGACATAGATTCATTGACATATATTCAAGTAATCTCTTAAAATGGAGATGCTGCGCCAAGAATGGTCGGGATAGCTCAGCTGGTAGAGCAGAGGACTGAAAATCCTCGTGTCACCAGTTCAAATCTGGTTCCTGGCACATGATTAATTTGTGTATTAGTATCTATTCCCAAAATTCATAAAAATGAATTTTGGGAATAGATACATATTTGTTAGTGGTTTAGATCATTATACATATTTATCTATCTAGGTGTAAAGAAKAGMTGTATGTTCTATGTTCGAGGTCTATTCTATGTATATTCAAATGTATATATAAAGTGTGTAAAAAATGAATTATTCGAGTTTGGTTCCTTTTTTTTTTGCCCCCAAAAACAAAAATAATTCGAACCTATCTAAGGAAGTTTAGGGGCGGGAAGAGTAGAAATGTATCTCAGATTGATGTTGATGTACACGTTACATAGTTCATGATGCAAAATTTTTTTAGTTCATCCTATCGGCTTAGCTCATCTGAAAGAAGTGAAGTATCGTTCAAATTTGAGAATCTAAATGAATCCCTACCCGCATTTTTTAATTTATCCCATCCATCATAATAATATATAAACGAGACCTCAATTATTCTGTTTGATTTGACGTCAATTACTTTGTCTGATCTATAAGACAATCTACGGATATTTAAGGAATATCTGGGATTGTAGAAATGCGGATTAGTTTTTTCTTTTTTTCATTTAGTGAGCATCTTGTATTTCATA